TTCGTAGGAAGAAAAAGAAGCAGATTTATTCTACACCCGATAAGTACCAATACGCAATGGTAGGACATTGAAAGCATTTTATATGAGTAACTCCATCTAGATTTGTTCATGATCCAAAAGAAAAGACCCATTTGTAACAAATTTCCTTTATTCATTCTGTCTTCCTTTTTTATGAACTTTTTTATTTTAATCTCTGGATAAAATATGATAAAAGAGAAAATATTATTAAGACAATAAACCTATTTTTACGCTTTCACATCAAAGTGAGATATAGTACTTCATTTTTCTTTCGTTTAATGCCTATTGGTGTTCCAAGAGTACCTTTTCAAAATCCTGGAGACGACGATATAGCATGGATTGACATATAGTGCGACTTGTCAGATCTATTTGGTTATATGGTATTTCCCCGTTCTCTTCCCCGATTGAGATATCCTCTCTTTCGCCCAAGAAAGATTGATTGAATCATCAAAAATTTGGAGCGTGAAATGCAATGCAAGGAAGAAAATGAAATCCATTTTTTAAGAGGTATTAGCAATTAGACTAATTTATGGTTACTTTTGTCCCAACAATAAAATGAAGTATCCAGGCTCCGTTTAGAAAAAACCAATTGGTAATATATCTATGATTTTTAGTTAATATCATATTGTATTACATTCTATTTCTATAATATTCGATTTCAAATTTCTAATATAAACAGAAGTGATCTCAAACTGTTAATAAATTGAGTAATATGATGAATGCATTGAATATTGAATATTTGGTAGGAAACATGAAATAAATTTGAATTGAAAAAAAAAAAGAAGTCGTAGCAAAAAGATGTAGTATTCGGATATTTGGCCTATATATGTAAATCAAAAACGGGCAGATCTTTACTCGGAGTAGAGCATAAACCTAAAAGAATTCAATAAGACCATTCAGGAACAAGAAAATTACATCGTAATTTGGATTGAATTCCGATGAAAGAATACATCAATGAAAAGTTAGTCCGAAAAGTTTAAAAGTTTAGTGACTTCTTTTTTTTTCTTTTATAAAAAAAAAAGAAAAAAAAAAACTAGAATCTACACATTGATTTTTTTTTTCACAATGTGTATTGAACCGTATGCGTTAAAAGATGCATGTGCGGTTCTGAGGGAATACAATCTTTTCTCACTCAACCGACTTTATCGAGACAGAGTCCTTTTGTTCGGACAAGCAGTAGATACCGAGCTCTCGAATCAACTTATTAGTCTTATGTTATATCTTAGTCTAGAGGATGATACCACGGATATATATTTGTTTATAAACTCTCCCGGCGGATGGGTAATACCTGGATTAGCTATTTATGATACTATGCAATTTGTGCAACCAGCCGTACAAACAATATGCGTAGGATTCGCCGCTTCAATGGGATCTGTTATTCTGGTCGGAGGAGAAATTACCAAACGTCTAGCATTCCCTCACGCTTGGCGCCAATGAGTTTTTTATTTGATTTGCGATAAAAAAGAAAAGAAGACAAGACTATGCCTTCGCGATATATAAAATAGGAATATTAAGTAATAATAGCATGGCACTTGGAATTCGATATGAAATTTTTTTTTTTTTTTCAAAAGCGTTAACTTATGTATCGAAAAAGTAGTATGAGATAAAGGGTATTTCCTGTTTTATCTGATATATCATCAGCGTCACAAACTTTTTTATTTTCACACCGAAAAACTATTAAGAATATATAGATTATTCTGAAAGAATACGAAAAAAAAAGAAACTTTGGGATTGCTAAATAACATAGAAAATAAATAAATATATATCGAAAGCAACGGAACCGTCGTAGTATTTTTTTAACTACTCAAAAAAGAAGGGTGGTTATTGGATCATTTACCTATGGGAATAGGATACACCTTATAAATTTATTTTATATTTCGTCAATGTAAGGTAAAAAAAGAAATAAAAGTAAATTCCATTGTAGAGCCGTATGCAATGTGTAAAAGATGCCCGTACGGTTGTTCAATTTTCTCTTTTTTCTATCTTTTTATTCTTATTCTATTTTTATTCTATTATTCTTTCGAGATTAAATAATAATTTATTATGTTATTTCATCAGGGTAATGATCCATCAACCTTCTAGTTATTTTTATGGGGCATCCACGAGAGATTTTATCCTGGAAGCGGAAGAACTACTGAAGCTGCGCGAAACCCTCACAAAGGTTTATGTACAAAGAACGGGCCAATCCTTATGGGTTGTTTCCGAAGATATGGAAAGAGATGCTTTTATGTCAGCAACAGAAGCCCAAGCTTACGGACTTATTGATCGTGTAGCGAAATAAGAAAGATTTTCCGCAAGTATGCAATTTGATTTTTTATCTTCTTGCCGGGGTTAATACAATATTCTAAAAATTATATGAATACATTAAGAAAAAAAATTCATAATTATCCGGTTAGGATCGATCTAAACCATCCCATTCTGTATATGATTCAATATGCCAACTATTAAACAACTTATTAGAAACACACGACAGCTAATCAAAAATGTCACGAAATCCCCCGCTCTTGGGGGATGTCCTCAGCGACGAGGAACATGTACTAGGGTGTATGTGCGACTCGTTCAGATCATGGACTGGGCGAAAAGAAAAGAATTGATCCAGTATAAGTGATCAATAACGGCGATATAGGATAGAATGTAAGAAGACCATTCACTATACGAAAAATAAAAATATCTAAAAAAGATCTATCATATCTTTCTATTGTGATTTCAAATTAATTTATGGTTGACATTGTTACAAATACAATCACTTACACATCTAATTTAAGATGAGAAAGAATTCCCCATTGATAGCAAATCGTATTCATTAAGCAGGGAAATGCTATTTAAAAAGCAGAAAGATTATACCCTTAACTCTACTCTTGACTCCTGCAAGAACGGACTAACAAGGTCAGCTACTCAACTAATCTTCATAATTAAATAAAATACCGTTACTGTATAAGTGAGTCTTCTTGTGAAAGACCTATTACTGGATAATGATGGGTAGAGCCAAAGAGTGTGAACTGTACAAGTTAACAATAGCATTGATTAAATAAAATGAGAGAAGAGGCTCCGGTGTATAGAGAGGACCTCGCCGTTAAGAAGCAACCATAGAAACGAAGGAAACCACTATACCTAGTTCTATTTACTACTTTTTTATTTATTATGTTTTTTGATACCTAGTATCAATATAATTTTTTATTTCGAGGTGAGAAGCCTAGAAAAAAATCGTGGTCAGGAAGGTTATAGTAGCAAAAGCCGTTGGAATTTTTATTTTATACACTGGAAGAATCCGTTTTGTTATTAATAGACTAGGAAAGGGAAAGGAAATAACTGAAAGAAAATAAATCAATTAGTTATTCATCAAAGTTTCATTTATTCAATGACTAGAATTAAACGAGGATATATAGCTCGAAAACGTAGAACCAAAATTCGTTTATTTGCATCAAGTTTTCAAGGGGCTCATTCAAGACTTTCTCGGACTATTACTCAACAGAAAATAAGAGCTTTGGTTTCGGCTCATCAAGATAAAGGTAGACAAAAAAGAGATTTTCGTCGTTTGTGGATCACTCGGATAAATGCAGTAATTCGAGCTAATAAACTATACTATAGTTATAGTCAATTAATACACAATCTGTACAGGGGACAGTTGCTTCTTAATCGTAAAATACTTGCACAAATAACTATATTAAATAGGAATTGTCTTTATATGATTTCCGATGAGATCTTAAAAGAAAAAAAAAGGTTGCAAGGAATCCAGTGTAATGTTTTAAACGAAGTTCTCTGGTGAGTGAATTTGGGAAGGTAGAGTAGAAATTAGTATGCTAAAATAGGCTACAATATGGTTATTCTAAAGTCGTCACAATCACAATGAACAAACAAGTTCAAGAAAAAAAGATTTATTCCCAATTTTTTTTTTTCACTTTTTCTTACGACACACCAATAAAATCTTAATTTCCAAATTTTTTGAACAAAAAGTAAATTCGCATTTTTAGTTTTAGTCGGATTGAAGTTTTATTTTGATTCAATTGAAGAGCAAGCCTATTTATTTTTAATTCTAAGATCGGTAGTTCTAGGAGTCGACTCCTTTCTTTCAAATCGTTTCTCATTATTAAGAAAAGGTAACAAAGATAAAATACGAGCTTGTTTTATAGCAATAGTAATTAATCGTTGTTGTTTTAAGGTGAATCTATTCACTCGCCTAGATAATATCTTTCCTTGTTCACTAATAAATCGACTAATTAAACTCATATTTCTATAATCAATTCGATCCCCCGATACAATCGGGGGCAAACGCCTACGAAAAGATCGCTTAGATTTAAGAAGGAGCCGCTTGGATTTATCCATGGTTTTTTTATTCCTTGTCCTGAAAATCTTAATTCTATTTTGATCGTATCAGAAATGATTTCGAATAAAAAAAAATTGTTTATTTTCTATTTAAATAAATATAAGATCTGTTATATATAATTTTTGCTCTATAAATAATATATTAGAATTGTTATATATAATATGTCGTTTTTCATTTTCCTTGGAAAGCAAGGGGGACGCGCGAGCGGTCGGTTAGATCTATTTCTTTATCTCCCCATGAATCGTATGTTTGTAACAAAAGGTACAGAATTTTCTCAATTCCAATCGACTGGGTGTATTATGTCGATTTTTTTGAGTAATATATCGGGAAATGCCCCTTGATTCCTTATTAACGCGATTTCGAACACAACAGGTACATTCCAAAATAATCGTTACTCTGGCATCTTTACCCCTGGCCATGAACCTCCTTTGGATTTTTGATTGACTCAACTGTTCTATTTTTCCTTTTTCCGATCCGAAGAAGAAAGGAAAGAAAAAAATATAAGTTGCTAAATTGAAATCCAATTATGAAAGATTTCGTTGCAATCTATCAACATAGTAAGTAATAATAAGTAATATAATGATTTCTAACTCTATACTTATAATTTAGAATTGCTGTACAATATTTAATTTTTCAGTGAATTATCTTGTATGATATT